GTTAATGTAGCTTAAACACCAAAGCAAAGCACTGAAAATGCTTAGATGAGTATGTTAACTCCATAAACACACAGGCTTGGTCCCAGCCTTCTTATTAGCCCTCAATAAACTTACACATGCAAGCATCCACATCCCGGTGAAAATGCCCTTCAAGTTGACTAAACTAAAAGGAGCTGGTATCAAGCACACACCTGTAGCTGATGACACCTTGCTTAACCACACCCCCACGGGAAACAGCAGTGATGAAAATTAAGCCATGAATGAAAGTTTGACTAAGTTATGTTGATTAGAGTTGGTAAATTTCGTGCCAGCCACCGCGGTCACACGATTAACCCAAGTTAATAAGAACACGGCGTAAAGAGTGTCAAAGCATCCTACCAAATACAGTTAAATTCTAATTAAGCCGTAAAAAGCCACAATTATAATAAAAATAAATGACGAAAGTAACTCTACGACCGCTGATACACGATAGCTAAGGCCCAAACTGGGATTAGATACCCCACTATGCTTAGCCCTAAACACAAATAATTACACAAACAAAATTATTCGCCAGAGTACTACTAGCAACAGCCTAAAACTCAAAGGACTTGGCGGTGCTTTACACCCTTCTAGAGGAGCCTGTTCTATAATCGATAAACCCCGATAAACCTTACCAATCCTTGCTAATACAGTCTATATACCGCCATCTTCAGCAAACCCTAAAAAGGAACAAAAGTAAGCAAAACCATACCACATAAAAACGTTAGGTCAAGGTGTAACCTATGGAATGGGAAGAAATGGGCTACATTTTCTACCTTAAGAAAACCCAATACGAAAGTTATTATGAAACTAATAACCAAAGGAGGATTTAGTAGTAAATTAAGAATAGAGTGCTTAGTTGAATTAGGCCATGGAGCACGCACACACCGCCCGTCACCCTCCTCAAGTAAACACGATACACTTAAACTTATTTACACGTATTAACCATATGAGAGGAGACAAGTCGTAACAAGGTAAGCATACTGGAAAGTGTGCTTGGACAAATCAAGACATAGCTTAAACAAAGCACCTAGTTTACACCTAGAAGATCTCGCACGCCAACGAGTATCTTGAACTAAACCTAGCCCACGGTTCCATCCAATCAAATAATCAAGATAAAATAAAATAAAACATTTACCTACCACTAAAAGTATAGGAGATAGAAATTTTAAACACGGCGCTATAGAAAAAGTACCGCAAGGGAATGATGAAAGAAAAAGATCAAAGTACAAAAAAGCAAAGATTACCCCTTGTACCTTTTGCATAATGAATTAACTAGCAACAACTTAACAAAATGAATTTTAGCTAAGTAACCCGAAACCAGACGAGCTACTTATGAACAGTTTACCCAGAACCAACTCATCTATGTAGCAAAATAGTGAGAAGATTTATAAGTAGAGGTGACACGCCTAACGAGCCTGGTGATAGCTGGTTGTCCAGAAAATGAGTCTCAGCTCAGCTTTAAAAATACCAAAAAATCTAAACAAATCTCCAACTGTATTTTTAAAAGTTAGTCTAAAAAGGTACAGCCTTTTAGAAACGGATACAACCTTTACTAGAGAGTAAAATTTCAAAATACCATAGTAGGCCTAAAAGCAGCCACCAATTAAGAAAGCGTTAAAGCTCAACATCTAAACTACATAAATTCCAACAACAAGTAGTCAACTCCTAGCCCTAATACTGGACTAATCTATTTACCAATAGAAGAGATAATGTTAGTATGAGTAACAAGAAATAATTTCTCCTCGCATAAGCTTAAATCAGTATCTGATAATACCCTGATTGTTAACAGCAAATAAAAATAACCCAACAATAGACTATTTATTAATCACACTGTTAACCCAACACAGGTATGCTCCAAGGAAAGATTAAAAGAAGTAAAAGGAACTCGGCAAACACAAACCCCGCCTGTTTACCAAAAACATCACCTCCAGCATTACTAGTATTGGAGGCACTGCCTGCCCAGTGACATCCGTTAAACGGCCGCGGTATCCTGACCGTGCAAAGGTAGCATAATCACTTGTTCTCTAAATAAGGACTTGTATGAATGGCCACACGAGGGTTTTACTGTCTCTTACTTCCAATCAGTGAAATTGACCTCCCCGTGAAGAGGCGGGAATAGACCAATAAGACGAGAAGACCCTATGGAGCTTCAACTAACTAGCCCAAAGAAAACAAACTCAATCGCCAAGAGACAACAACACTCTCCATGGGCCAGCAGTTTCGGTTGGGGTGACCTCGGAGAACAAAAAATCCTCCGAGCGATTTTCAAGACAAGACCCACAGGTCAAATCACACTATCGCTCATTGATCCAAAAATTTGATCAACGGAACAAGTTACCCTAGGGATAACAGCGCAATCCTATTCAAGAGTCCATATCGACAATAGGGTTTACGACCTCGATGTTGGATCAGGACATCCCGATGGTGCAGCCGCTATCAAAGGTTCGTTTGTTCAACGATTAAAGTCCTACGTGATCTGAGTTCAGACCGGAGTAATCCAGGTCGGTTTCTATCTATTATGAATTTCTCCCAGTACGAAAGGACAAGAGAAATAAGGCCAACTTCAAACAAGCGCCTTAAACTAATTAATGATTTCATCTTAATTAAACATACAAATAAACCCAGCCCAAGAACAAGGGCTAAGTTAAGGTGGCAGAGCCCGGTAATTGTATAAAGCTTAAACCTTTATGACCAGAGGTCCAAATCCTCTCCTTAACAAAATGTTTATAATTAATATCCTAATACTAATTATCCCAATCCTGCTGGCAGTAGCATTCTTAACCCTAGTAGAGCGAAAAACCTTAGGGTATATACAATTCCGAAAAGGTCCCAATGTTGTAGGCCCATACGGCCTACTCCAACCCATCGCCGATGCAATTAAACTTTTCATCAAAGAACCACTACGACCTGCTACGTCCTCTACCTCCATATTTATTCTAGCACCCATTCTAGCTCTAAGTCTAGCCCTGACTATATGAACCCCCCTGCCCATACCCTATCCCCTCATTGATATAAACTTAGGGGTCCTATTCATACTAGCCATATCAAGCCTAGCCGTATACTCCATCCTCTGATCAGGCTGAGCCTCCAATTCAAAATACGCACTAATCGGAGCCTTACGAGCCGTAGCACAAACCATCTCATACGAGGTCACACTAGCAATTATCCTACTGTCAGTCCTCCTTATAAGCGGGTCTTACACCCTCTCCACCCTAATCATCACACAAGAACAAATATGACTAATCCTTCCAGCATGACCCCTGGCAATAATATGATTTGTCTCAACACTGGCAGAAACAAACCGAGCCCCATTCGACCTCACCGAAGGGGAATCAGAACTAGTCTCAGGCTTCAATGTAGAGTATGCAGCAGGACCATTCGCCCTGTTTTTCATAGCAGAATACGCAAACATCATCATAATAAATGCTTTCACAACAACCCTATTCCTAGGAGCATTCCACAACCCCTACCTACCAGAACTATACACAGTCAACTTCACCCTTAAATCACTACTACTCACAATCTCCTTCCTATGAATCCGAGCATCCTATCCTCGATTCCGCTATGACCAACTAATACACCTACTATGAAAAAACTTCTTACCCCTAACACTAGCCCTGTGCATATGACATGTATCACTCCCCATTCTCCTATCAAGCATCCCCCCACAAACATAAGAAATATGTCTGACAAAAGAGTTACTTTGATAGAGTAAATAATAGAGGTTTAAATCCTCTTATTTCTAGAATTATAGGAATTGAACCTACCCCTAAGAACCCAAAACTCTCCGTGCTCCCAACTACACCAAATTCTAACAGTAAGGTCAGCTAATTAAGCTACCGGGCCCATACCCCGGAAATGTTGGTTTACATCCTTCCCGTACTAATTAACCCAATTATCTACATTATCATCTTAACAACCATTATACTAGGGACAATTATTGTCACAATTAGCTCCCACTGATTATTTATCTGAATCGGATTCGAAATAAATATACTCGCCATTATTCCTATTATAATAAAAAAACACAACCCACGAGCCACAGAAGCATCCACCAAGTACTTCTTGACCCAATCAACGGCTTCAATGTTACTAATAATAGCCATTATCATCAACCTGATATTCTCAGGTCAATGAACCGTAATAAAACTATTTAACCCAACAGCATCCATACTCATAACAATAGCCCTTACCATAAAACTAGGAATAGCCCCATTCCACTTCTGAGTACCAGAAGTAACACAAGGAATCCCCCTGTCATCCGGCTTAATTCTACTCACATGACAAAAACTAGCCCCCATATCTGTACTCTACCAAATCTCCCCATACATCAACCTAAACATAATCCTAACCCTATCCATTGCATCAATCATAATCGGAGGTTGAGGAGGACTAAACCAAACCCAGCTACGAAAAATTATAGCCTACTCATCAATTGCCCACATAGGGTGAATGACAGCAGTACTACCATATAACCCCAATATAATAGTACTAAACCTAATTATCTATATTATTATAACCTCCACCATATTCACACTATTTATGGCTAACTCGACCACCACCACCCTATCGCTATCACACACCTGAAATAAAGCACCTGTTATAACAATTCTAATTCTCGTCACCCTAATATCAATAGGAGGACTCCCCCCACTCTCAGGGTTCATACCAAAATGAATAATCATCCAAGAAATAACAAAAAACAACAGCATCATTCTACCCACCCTGATAGCAATCACAGCACTACTAAACCTATATTTCTACATACGACTCACATACTCCACTACACTTACAATATTCCCATCCACAAACAACATAAAAATAAAATGACAATTCCCCATTACAAAACACATAACCCTCCTGCCAACAACAGTGGTATTATCTACCATACTCCTGCCACTCACCCCCATCCTATCAGTGTTGGGGTAGGAATTTAGGTTAAACAGACCAAGGACCTTCAAAGTCCTAAGCAAGTACAATCTACTTAATTCCTGTTAAGGACTGCAAGACTATATCTTACATCAATTGAATGCAAATCAACCACTTTAATTAAGCTAAATCCTCACTAGATTGGTGGGATCCACCCCCACGAAACTTTAGTTAACAGCTAAACACCCTAATCAACTGGCTTCAATCTACTTCTCCCGCCGCGAGAAAAAAAAGGCGGGAGAAGCCCCGGCAGAATTGAAGCTGCTTCTTCGAATTTGCAATTCAACATGAAAATTCACTACAGGACTTGGTAAAAAGAGGAATTAAACCCCTGTCTTTAGATTTACAGTCTAATGCTATGCTCAGCCATTTTACCTATGTTCATCAACCGCTGATTATTTTCAACTAACCACAAAGACATTGGCACCTTATACCTACTATTCGGCGCTTGAGCCGGTATAGTGGGGACAGCCCTGAGCCTATTGATTCGTGCTGAGCTAGGCCAACCTGGAACCTTACTCGGAGATGACCAAATTTACAATGTAGTCGTAACCGCCCACGCATTCGTAATAATCTTCTTTATAGTAATACCAATTATGATCGGGGGTTTCGGTAACTGACTCGTCCCCCTAATAATTGGTGCCCCTGACATAGCCTTCCCCCGAATAAATAATATAAGTTTCTGACTTCTTCCCCCTTCATTTCTACTGCTTCTAGCATCATCCATGGTAGAAGCCGGAGCAGGAACCGGCTGAACCGTATATCCCCCATTGGCAGGCAACCTGGCCCACGCAGGAGCCTCAGTTGATTTAACTATTTTTTCTCTACACCTAGCAGGTGTCTCCTCAATCCTAGGGGCCATCAATTTTATTACAACAATCATCAATATGAAACCCCCTGCAATATCACAGTACCAAACCCCCTTATTCGTGTGATCCGTAATAATTACTGCCGTACTACTTCTCCTCTCGCTCCCTGTATTAGCAGCTGGAATTACAATACTATTAACAGACCGAAACCTAAATACGACATTTTTTGACCCAGCAGGAGGGGGGGACCCTATTCTGTACCAACACCTGTTTTGATTCTTCGGACACCCAGAGGTATATATTCTTATTTTGCCTGGGTTCGGAATAATCTCCCATATTGTGACCTATTACTCAGGAAAAAAAGAACCATTTGGATATATGGGCATGGTCTGAGCCATAATATCAATCGGATTCCTGGGCTTTATTGTATGAGCTCACCATATGTTCACAGTTGGAATAGACGTTGACACACGAGCTTACTTTACATCGGCTACCATAATCATTGCCATTCCCACTGGAGTAAAAGTCTTTAGCTGACTAGCAACACTCCACGGGGGCAATATTAAATGATCCCCCGCTTTAATATGAGCTCTGGGCTTCATCTTTCTTTTTACAGTAGGAGGCCTAACCGGAATTGTCCTAGCCAACTCCTCCCTTGACATTGTTCTCCACGACACATACTATGTAGTAGCACACTTCCACTACGTACTGTCAATAGGAGCTGTATTTGCCATTATAGGCGGATTCGTCCATTGATTTCCTCTATTCTCAGGTTACACCCTTAACACCACATGAACTAAAATCCACTTTGCAATTATATTTGTAGGTGTAAACATGACCTTCTTCCCACAACACTTCCTAGGATTATCCGGTATACCACGACGCTACTCTGACTATCCAGACGCATATACAATGTGAAATACCATCTCATCTATGGGCTCATTTATCTCCCTAACAGCAGTCATACTAATAGTTTTCATTATCTGAGAAGCATTCGCATCTAAACGAGAAGTCCTAGCTGTGGACCTAACTACAACAAATCTAGAGTGGTTAAACGGATGTCCTCCACCATACCACACATTCGAAGAACCCACATATATTAACTCAAAGTAAGAAAGGAAGGAATCGAACCCTCTATTACTGGTTTCAAGCCAACACTATAACCACTATATCTTTCTCAGTTAATGAAGTGTTAGTAAAACATTACATGACTTTGTCAAAGTTAAGTTATAGGTGAGAACCCTATACACCTCATATGGCATATCCCATACAACTAGGATTTCAAGATGCAACATCACCAATTATAGAAGAGCTCCTACATTTCCACGATCATACACTAATAATTGTTTTCCTAATTAGCTCCCTAGTACTTTACATTATCTCATCAATACTAACAACAAAACTAACCCACACAAGCACAATGGACGCACAAGAAGTAGAAACAGTCTGAACTATTTTACCAGCCATTATCCTAATTCTAATTGCCCTTCCATCCTTACGAATCCTGTACATAATAGATGAAATCAATAACCCATCTCTCACGGTAAAAACCATAGGACATCAGTGATACTGAAGCTACGAATATACAGACTATGAAGACCTAAGCTTCGACTCCTACATAATCCCCACATCGGAACTAAAACCAGGAGAACTACGATTATTAGAGGTGGACAACCGAGTTGTACTACCAATAGAAATGACAATTCGAATATTAATTTCCTCAGAAGACGTATTACACTCATGAGCCGTACCTTCCCTAGGACTAAAAACAGACGCAGTCCCAGGCCGTCTAAATCAGACAACCCTCATGTCAACCCGACCTGGCCTATACTATGGACAATGCTCAGAAATCTGTGGATCAAACCACAGTTTCATGCCCATCGTTCTCGAACTAGTCCCACTAGAATATTTCGAAAAATGATCAACATCAATACTATAAGATCGCCAAGAAGCTAAATCTAGCACTAACCTTTTAAGTTAGAGACTGAGAGCCCAATACTCTCCTTAGCGGTATGCCACAGCTAGACACATCCACATGATTTACAATTATCCTATCTATATTTATAGCCCTCTTCATTATATTTCAACTAAAGATCTCAAAACATAATTTTTATTCCGACCCAGAACTGATCTTAACCAAAACACACAAACAAAACACCCCTTGAGAAACAAAATGAACGAAAATCTATTTGCCTCTTTTATTACCCCAACATTCCTAGGCCTCCCTCTTGTCACCCTCATCATCATATTCCCTAGCCTATTATTCCCAACATCAAGCCGACTAGTAAGCAATCGTTTGATTTCCCTCCAACAATGAGCACTCCAACTCATATCAAAACAAATAATAGGCATTCACAACACCAAAGGGCAAACATGGACCCTAATATTAATATCCCTAATTCTATTTATCGGCACAACAAATCTACTAGGCCTGCTACCCCACTCATTTACACCAACCACACAATTGTCAATAAATCTAGGCATAGCCATCCCCCTATGAGCAGGAGCTGTAGCCACAGGATTTCGCAATAAAACCAAAGCATCACTCGCCCACCTCCTACCACAAGGAACACCAACCCCTTTAATCCCAATACTAGTAATCATTGAGACCATCAGTCTCTTTATTCAACCAGTGGCCTTAGCCGTTCGGCTAACAGCTAATATTACCGCCGGACATTTGCTAATTCACCTGATTGGAGGAGCCACACTCGCACTAATAAACATTAGTGCCATAACAGCCCTCATCACATTTATTGTTTTAGTCCTACTAACAATTCTCGAATTCGCAGTAGCCATAATTCAGGCCTACGTGTTCACCCTCCTGGTTAGCTTATACTTGCACGACAACACATAATGACACACCAAACCCACCCCTACCATATAGTAAACCCAAGTCCTTGACCCCTTACAGGGGCCCTGTCAGCCCTTCTAATAACATCCGGCCTAATCATGTGATTTCACTTCAACTCAACAACCCTACTATTCCTAGGCCTAACCACAAACATATTGACTATATACCAGTGGTGACGAGACATTATCCGAGAGAGTACCTTTCAAGGGCACCACACCCCAGCAGTCCAAAAAGGCCTTCGCTACGGAATAATTCTATTTATCATCTCCGAAGTCCTATTCTTCACCGGATTCTTCTGAGCATTCTACCACTCAAGCCTAGCTCCTACACCTGAATTAGGCGGTTGCTGACCCCCAACAGGCATCCACCCGCTTAACCCCTTAGAAGTCCCTCTACTTAATACATCTGTCCTACTAGCCTCAGGAGTCTCTATCACCTGAGCCCACCATAGCCTCATGGAAGGAAACCGCAAGCATATACTACAAGCCCTATTTATTACCATCTCACTAGGCGTGTACTTCACACTACTCCAAGCTTCAGAATACTACGAAGCACCATTTACTATCTCAGACGGAATTTACGGCTCAACCTTCTTCGTAGCCACAGGCTTCCACGGCCTCCACGTCATCATCGGATCTACCTTCCTAATCGTTTGCTTCTTACGCCAACTGAAATTCCACTTTACTTCTAGCCATCATTTCGGCTTTGAAGCCGCTGCTTGATACTGACACTTCGTAGACGTAGTATGGCTTTTCCTCTATGTATCTATCTATTGATGAGGCTCATATTCTTTTAGTATCGACCAGTACAACTGACTTCCAATCAGTTAGCTTCGGTATAACCCGAAAAAGAATAATAAACCTAATAATAGCCCTCTTAACCAACCTAACGCTAGCCACACTACTCGTCATCATCGCATTCTGACTCCCCCAATTAAATGCATACTCAGAGAAAACAAGCCCATACGAATGTGGATTTGACCCCATGGGATCAGCCCGCTTACCTTTCTCCATGAAGTTCTTCCTAGTGGCTATCACATTTCTCCTCTTTGACCTAGAAATTGCCCTCCTCCTACCACTACCCTGAGCCTCCCAAACAAAAGACCTGGGCACAATACTCACCACAGCCCTATTTCTAATCTCACTACTGGCTGCAAGCCTAGCCTACGAGTGAACCCAAAAAGGATTAGAATGAACTGAATATGGTAATTAGTTTAAAACAAAATAAATGATTTCGACTCATTAGACTATGACTAAACTCATAATTACCAAGTGTCCCTAATCCACATAAATATTATAACAGCATTTGCAGTATCCCTCACAGGACTATTAATATATCGATCCCACTTAATATCATCCCTTTTATGCTTAGAAGGAATAATACTATCCCTATTTGTCTTGGCAGCCTTAACAATTCTAAACTCACACTTCACCCTAGCCAGCATAATGCCCATCATCCTATTAGTATTTGCAGCCTGTGAAGCAGCATTAGGACTGTCTCTGCTAGTAATGGTATCAAACACATACGGCACTGATTACGTACAAAACCTTAACCTTCTACAATGCTAAAATATATTATCCCCACAATAATACTTATACCCCTAACCTGATTATCCAAAAACAACATAATCTGAGTCAACTCCACAACCCATAGCCTACTAATTAGCCTCACTAGCCTACTCCTCCTAAACCAGTTTGGCGACAATACCCTTAACTTCTCACTAACCTTCTTCTCCGACTCCCTATCAACCCCGCTACTAATTCTAACCATATGACTCCTCCCCCTAATACTCATAGCCAGCCAACATCACTTATCAAAAGAGAGCCTAACCCGGAAAAAACTGTACATTACCATACTAATCCTACTACAACTATTTCTAATCATAACCTTTACTGCCATAGAACTTATTCTCTTCTACATCCTATTTGAAGCCACACTAATCCCAACACTTATCATCATCACCCGATGGGGTAACCAAACAGAACGCCTAAACGCTGGCCTCTACTTCTTATTCTATACCCTAACAGGTTCCCTTCCACTATTAATTACGCTAACCTATATCCAAAATACAGTAGGATCCCTAAACTTCCTAATACTCCAATACTGAGCACAACCAGTACCTAACACCTGATCAAATATTTTCATATGATTAGCGTGCATAATAGCCTTCATAGTAAAAATACCACTGTACGGTCTTCACCTTTGATTACCCAAAGCCCATGTAGAAGCCCCTATCGCAGGCTCTATAGTTCTTGCAGCAATCCTACTAAAACTAGGGGGATATGGCATACTACGAATTACAATACTCCTTAACCCCCTAACCGACTTTATAGCATACCCATTTATTATGCTATCTCTGTGAGGTATAATCATGACTAGCTCAATTTGCCTGCGCCAAACAGACCTAAAGTCACTAATTGCATACTCCTCTGTCAGCCACATAGCACTAGTCATTGTAGCAATCCTCATCCAAACACCCTGAAGCTACATAGGGGCTACAGCCTTAATAATCGCACACGGCCTTACATCCTCCATACTCTTCTGCCTAGCAAATTCTAACTACGAACGAGTCCACAGCCGAACAATAATCCTTGCCCGAGGCTTGCAGACACTCCTCCCACTAATGGCCACCTGGTGACTCCTAGCAAGCCTAACCAACCTAGCCCTACCCCCAACAATCAACCTAATCGGAGAACTATTCGTAGTAATATCAACCTTCTCATGATCCAACATTACAATTATCCTAATAGGAACAAATATAGTAATTACCGCCCTATACTCCCTATACATGCTAATCACCACACAACGAGGAAAGTATACCCACCATATTAACAATATCACACCCTCCTTCACACGAGAAAATGCCCTCATATCACTACACATCCTACCCCTCTTACTACTGTCCCTAAACCCAAAAATTATCCTAGGCCCCCTGTACTGTAAATATAGTTTAAAAAAAACATTAGATTGTGAATCTAATAACAGAAGCTTACTGCCTTCTTATTTACCGAAAAAGCATGCAAGAACTGCTAACTCTACATCCCGTGTCTAACAACACGGCTTTTTCAAACTTTTAAAGGATGGAAGTTATCCGTTGGTCTTAGGAACCGAAAAATTGGTGCAACTCCAAATAAAAGTAATAAACTTATTTCCCTCCTTTACACTAATCACCTTATTCCTACTAACCATACCTATTCTAGCAACAGGCCTCAACACCTATAAAACCCCTGACTACCCATCTTACGTAAAAACAACTATCTCATACGCTTTCATCACCAGCATAATTCCCACAATAGTATTTATCCACACAGGACAAGAAACAGTAATTTCAAACTGACATTGACTTACTATCCAGACCCTCAAACTATCACTCAGCTTTAAAATAGACTACTTCTCCATAATATTCATCCCAGTAGCACTATTTGTTACATGGTCTATTATAGAGTTCTCAATATGATATATACACTCAGACCCCAACATCAACCAATTTTTTAAATACCTCCTCCTATTTCTCATCACCATGCTTATCCTCGTCACCGCAAACAACCTATTCCAACTATTTATCGGCTGGGAAGGAGTCGGAATCATATCATTTCTGCTCATCGGATGGTGATACGGACGAACAGACGCAAACACAGCAGCCCTGCAAGCAATTTTATACAACCGCATCGGCGACATCGGATTTATCCTAGCAATAGCATGATTCCTCACCAATCTCAACACCTGAAGCCTCCAACAAATCTTCATTCTGAACCCAAGCAACTCCAACCTGCCCCTTATGGGCTTAGTACTAGCTGCAACCGGAAAATCTGCCCAATTCGGTCTTCACCCATGACTACCCTCCGCAATAGAAGGCCCGACCCCTGTCTCAGCGCTACTCCACTCAAGCACAATAGTGGTAGCAGGTATTTTCCTACTGATCCGCTTCTATCCATTAACAGAAAACAACAAACTCATCCAATCCATCACACTATGCCTAGGGGCTATCACTACACTATTTACAGCAATATGTGCCCTCACCCAAAACGACATCAAAAAAATTATCGCCTTCTCTACATCAAGCCAACTAGGCCTTATGATAGTGACAATTGGCATTAACCAACCCTTCCTAGCATTCCTCCATATTTGCACCCACGCCTTCTTCAAGGCCATGTTATTCATATGCTCTGGTTCCATCATTCATAATCTAAACAACGAACAGGACATTCGAAAAATAGGAGGCCTATTTAAAGCCATACCGTTCACCACCACAGCCCTCATCATCGGCAGCCTCGCACTAACAGGAATGCCATTCCTCACCGGATTTTACTCCAAAGACCTAATCATCGAAACCGCCAACACGTCATATACCAACGCCTGAGCCCTCTTAATAACACTAATCGCCACTTCCTTCACGGCCATCTACAGCACCCGCATCATTTTCTTTACCCTCCTAGGACAACCTCGATTCCCAACCCTAATCACCATCAACGAAAATAACACCCTTCTAATCAACTCAATCAAACGTCTATTAATTGGAAGCCTATTTGCAGGATTCATCATCTCCAACAACATCCCCCCAATAACAATCCCCCAAATAACCATACCCCACCACCTAAAAATAACTGCCCTAGCAGTAACAGCCCTAGGCTTCATCCTAGCCCTAGAAATTAGTAACATAACCCAAAACCTAAAATTCAAACACCCGTCAAACATCTTCAAATTCTCCAACCAACTGGGATACTTCCCCACAATCATACACCGCCTAGCTCCCCATATAAGCCTAACAATAAGCCAAAAATCAGCATCCTCCCTACTAGACCTAATATGACTAGAAAACATTCTACCAAAAACCACCGCACTAGCCCAAGTAAAAATATCCACTATAATCACGAACCAAAAAGGTCTTATTAAGCTATATTTCCTCTCCTTCCTAATCACAATCCTCATTAGCATAATCCTATTTAATTTCCACGAGTAATCTCCATAATCACCACAACACCAATTAATAACGACCACCCAGTCACAACAACCAGTCAGGTACCATAACTATACAAAGCCGCAATCCCCATAGCCTCCTCACTAAAAAACCCAGAATCCCCCGTATCATAAATTACCCAATCCCCCATACCATTAAACTTAAAAACGACCTCCACCTCCTCGTCTTTCAACACATAAAAAACTATCAAAAACTCCATCAACAAGCCAACCACAAATGCCCCTAAAACAGTCTTATTAGAAGCCCAAATCTCAGGATACTGCTCAGTAGCCATAGCCGTTGTATAACCAAAAACCACCATTATACCCCCTAAATAAATTAAAAAAACCATTAACCCCAAAAAAGACCCTCCAAAATTCAACACAATCCCACAACCAACCCCACCACTCACAATCAACCCCAACCCTCCGTAAATAGGAGAAGGCTTCGAAGAAAACCCCACAAAACCAATCACAAAAACAACACTTAAAATAAACACAAGATATGTTATCATTATTCCTGCATGGGATCTAACCACGACTAATGATATGAAAAATCATCGTTGTCATTCAACTACAAGAACACTAATGATCAACATCCGAAAAACCCACCCGCTAATAAAAATCGTAAACAACGCATTCATTGACCTCCCAGCTCCATCAAACATCTCATCATGATGAAACTTCGGCTCCCTACTAGGCATCTGCCTCATCCTACAAATTCTAACAGGCCTATTCTTAGCAATACACTACACATCCGACACAATAACAGCATTCTCCTCCGTCACCCACATCTGCCGAGACGTAAACTACGGCTGAATCATCCGGTACATACACGCAAACGGAGCATCCATATTCTTTATCTGCCTGTTTATCCACGTAGGACGAGGCCTATATTACGGGTCATACACTTTTCTAGAAACATGAAACATCGGAGTCATTCTCCTATTTACAGTAATAGCCACAGCATTCGTAGGCTACGTCCTACCATGAGGACAAATATCATTCTGAGGCGCAACAGTCATTACCAACCTCCTCTCAGCAATTCCATACATCGGCACAAATCTAGTCGAATGAATCTGAGGGGGCTTCTCAGTAGACAAAGCAACCCTCACCCGATTTTTTGCCTTCCACTTTATCCTCCCATTCATCATCACAGCACTAGCCATAACCCACCTCCTTTTCCTCCACGAAACAGGATCCAACAACCCAACAGGAATCCCATCAGACATAGACAAAATCCCATTCCACCCCTACTACACCATCAAAGACATCCTAGGAATACTACTACTAATCCTAATCCTAATACTACTAGTATTATTCATACCCGACCTACTCGGAGACCCGGACAACTACACCCCAGCAAACCCACTCAGCACACCCCCTCATATCAAACCTGAATGGTACTTCCTATTCGCATATGCAATCCTACGATCCATCCCTAACAAACTAGGAGGAGTCCTGGCCTTAGCCCTCTCAATCCTTGTCCTCACCCTCATACCCCTACTCCACACGTCCAAACAACGAAGCATAATATTCCGACCGCTCAGCCAGTGCTTATTCTGAATTCTGGTAGCAGACCTATTAACACTCACATGAATCGGAGGACAACCAGTCGAACACCCATTCATCACTATTGGACAACTAGCATCTATCATATACTTCTCCCTCATCCTAGTACTGATACCAGCAGCTAGCATGATCGAAAACAACCTCCTAAAATGAAGACAGGTCTTTGTAGTACACTAAATACGCTGGTCTTGTAAACCAGAAAAGGAGTACAACCAACCTCCCTAAGACTCAAAGAAGAGGCCACGGCCCCACCATCAACACCCAAAGCTGAAGTTCTGTTTAAACTATTCTCTGAGGCGCTATTAATATAGCTCCACAAAAGTCAAGAGCCTCACCAGTATTAATTTTCCTAAAAACCCACAACAACCAACACAAACTCCGCACCCCACAGCCTTAACGCAGCAAACTAAACTTACACATAGCAATATGTAAATTATTATCCCATGCAGGCACGTACATAAAATTAATGTAATAAGACATATTAATGTATAATAGTACATTATATTATATGCCCCATGCATATAAGCATGTCCATCAGGTCATTAATAGTACATAGTACATGCAGTTATTAATTGGACATAGCACATTGAGTCAAATCCACCCTCGTCAACATGCGTATCCCGTCCACTAGATCACGAGCTTGTTCACCATGCCGCGTGAAACCAGCAACCCGCTTGGCAAGGATCCCTCTTCTCGCTCCGGGCCCATTTTGCCGTGGGGGTAGCTATTTAATGAATTTTATCAGACATCTGGTTCTTTCTTCAGGGCCATCTCATCTAAAATCGCCCACTCTTTCCTCTTAAATAAGACATCTCGATGGACTAATGGCTAATCAGCCCATGCTCACACATAACTGTGGTGTCATGCATTTGGTATTTTTTTATTTTCGGGGATGCTTGGACTCAGCTATGGCCGTCAAAGGCCCCGACCCGGAGCATGAATTGTAGCTGGACTTAACTGCATCTTGAGCATCACCATAATGGTAAGCATGAGCATGAAGTTAATGGTTGCAGGACATGACATTAATGGTTGGAAAAACATGCAATTAATGTTTGTAGGATAATTTAATTAATGGTAACAGGACATAATCATTATATTACTCATGCAACGTACCCTCTTTTCTCCATTCCCCCCGGGCGCCCATTTCCCCCCTTAAATATCTACCACTATTTTCAACACGCTCCCCCCTAGATGCACATTTAAACTTATTAGATTTTTAATACTCAAATCTGTGTTCTCAATAAAGTAGGTATTTAAGCGCCTGAATTAGCCCTAAAACACCCG